TCAGTCTCTGGAATTTAAATCTGACAATAGTGACACAATCATACCATTTCGAGTTTGATTGAAAAAACAATACTATCACTAGTAATGCGGTATAAGTAATTTCCAAAATATAATAGAAAACCAATATAAACAAGCAAAACAAAAGGCTTTTGATAAGTTTTTTGGTAAGACAGAATTACATAACACAATTTTCAAAAAGAATTTGGTTCTTTTTATAACTTGGTATTGATAAATCCGCGGATCTAGAAATTCATTTCGGATAATTGAACCTTCTCAAACTGTTTCTTTTTAAGAACCAAAAAGATTTGTGCCAAAATAATAGATGCCAAGAACAGCAAAAGGCCTTGTACGCGTAATGGATCTTGAAGGACTATTTCCGCATCCCCCTGACCAAATCCACCCACATTAGGATTACTCGTTAAGGGTTGATCCGGTTTGATAGATTCACCCTCGGAAACAAGAAGTTCTGGTCCTGGAGGGATAATATCAACCACTTGACGTCCATCCGATCCATCCACTATGGTTATTTCGTATCCGCCTTTTTCTTTTCGTATGATTTTGCTTACTATACCGGCCGCTGTAGCGTTATAAACATTATTGTTACTTTTGCTCCCGTCAGGGTAAATCTGACCCCTTCCCCTGTTTCCGCCTACGTATATGGGATATTTTAAGAAGTGAACATCTTTCTTAGTAGCGGGGTCCGGGGAAAGAATAGGAAAGGTTATTTCACTATATTTTTGACCAGGAACAGGACCTATCACAAGAATATTTTTTTTAGAGGGGCGATAGCTCTGAAAAGACAGATTTCCCATCTTTTCTTTAATCTCAGGCGAAATACGATCGGGGGGGGCTAATTCAAAACCCTCAGGTAAAATAAGAACGGCCCCTACATTCAAAGACCCTTTTTTACCATTAGCAAGAACTTGTTTCAGTTGCAGATCATAAGGAATTCGAACAACTGCTTCAAATACAGTATCGGGCAGTACCGCTTGTGGAACCTCGATATCCACGGGTTTGTTCGCCAAATGGCAATTGGCACATACAATACGGCCAGTCGCTTCTCGTGGATTTTCATAACTCTGCTGTGCAAAAATGGGATACGCCTTTGAAATGGGTGCCCGAGTTATTATATATATAATGAGCGATACGGAAATGAATCGAATAATATCTTCCTTTATCCAAGAAAAAGTATTTCTAGTTTGCATGGTCCAATCATTGATCCCCAAAATTTCTACAATAAAATTAGATGAGTCACTAGTATAGTTCCTTATCTACAATTCTGCTATTTACTGAAATAATTTGGGTGGAATATTGAAGGAATCCCCCGGGGTGGCTAGAAAGAATAAGTATATTTTTGACTCTTTTACTTATGTACAAGGTAACAAACATTATAATTGGACCCTTCGATCATTTTTCAATCATTCATTGAATGATAAATCACTACAAGTGACGGAGATATGCGATTTAAATAACGAAAAATCAAATATTTTAAAATTGTATCTAAAATGACTGGAAAAGTAGAAACAAGACCGGAGATAATTTGATCATAATGATCAAATCCAAAATCTTTGTAGATAGAGCCAATCATTAGTTCCCAACCATGGGGCGAATGGAATCCTATGCATAAATCGGTTAATAAAAGAATAGAAAAAGCTTTTATTGTGTCGCTTAAATTATATATAAATTCTTGAAGACAAGAGTTAAGAAAAATAAGGTCTTCATTACCTATAATAGAATAAACACTTAGAATAAGGAAATAAATTATATTTGTTGAGAAATGTAAAATCGTCTGTATACGACTCTCGTTGTGCACCTTGATCAATTGGATCGTTTCTTTGTAGACTTCGGCATGAAGCTTTTGGAAACGCCCTTCCCGGTAGTCCTTTATCATTTCGTCGAAGAGGGATAGTTCCTCTAATTCGATGAATTTTTTTAGAATACCCTCTTCTTCAATATCATTCAAAAAAATTTCGGAGGGCCTAGTATTCCACCAATTATTAACCAAAAATTCCATACTTTTGTTAAATGTAAATGAGAGAGCGATCCACCAAGGCAAAAATACTATAGATGTAAGATATAGAAGAGAAATAAATGCTTTCTTTTTTGCCATTTGACCGTCTGTGAATTTTGAAATGAACTCGGCCCATTCGTCGACTCTATACGATACTAATATTTCTATCAAGTATCAGTTCTATTACATTACAAGTCTCGAGTCTAGATCTCTATTTTTTATTTGTTGTGATTCAGTACAGTGTTTGGTCCTTGAATTTAGAAAGAATAGAGGAAAACAATATAGAAATAGAATAATAAAGAGTCCATGAATGACTAAATAAACTCAAAAATTATATATCATATTCTTTCAATATATATCAATTGCTGAAATTCGAAGCAATTGTCTCGACTGCTCGAAAGAGCTATTTTTTTAATTAATATTATTTGAATTTCAAGATGCAAGAACTCCCCGCTTATCAAGATATCACAAAATTTCGAAAAAAAACTCGCCGGTGACCCGCGGTACAGGAATAATTAATATAAATTCTTTATTCCGAAATGTTGTGATATATGAGATAAATCTATTATTTCAATTTCTTACTTCTTTTGTTAATGAATTGATTTCAGTGAATTTAACTATACATAAAAAAAATAATTTAAAAAATTTATGGACAAAAACTTTTTCGTTGTTCCGTGTACGTTTACTTTTTTATTCTAATCAGAGTTCGGCATAAACTTCAGTTAAGTTGTACTATAGAAAAAAGCGAATTCTTGAGTTATCGTTTTTTCTTTCCCTTTTGATAAGAATAATAAAGCTTTCACTTTTTTTTTCAAAAAACTTCAATTGGGACACGCAAGAAATAGGCCAATTCAGCGGCTTTCTGTTCAATTTCTCGTAGAGTCAAATTCTCATCGATACGAGTCAAGGGAATGGACCCCTGGCCTCTGATTTCAATATAAAGTATAGGCCGAGAAAAAAGACCCTCTTTAACTTCCATTCTGATGGATTGAATGTCTTTCGTAAGAAATCGCAGGAGGATCCGACGATTTTTTCCAGGAAATCCCCAACGAAAAATACACACTATTCCTTCTTTTATATCGAATCGATCATAACCGCTACCCACATTCCACGCAATTGTGCACCACAAATATGAACTAATAAAAAGACCCGCAATTCCATAGAAAGACATCACGATTCCTTGTGGAAAAAAAATAATTTGCTGAGAAGGAAATAACGGTATAAAATACCTACCAAGATAACTATAAATTCCAACCAAAAAAAATCCTAATGAACCTAAAAAAAGGATAAAAGCCCAGCAAAAATTACTCGCTTTTCGAGACCCCGCTATAAGTTCTATCCATATCCGGTCTGATCGACAACTCATACTATACTAGATCTAGTTGTATTGTATTGTAATTGGGAGGTAACATAACCCCAATAAATTTGACTTTAATTTTGTTGTTTCCGAAGTAACCCTCATCAACTAGCACTATTATGATGTGAAGCTTTAGGAGTAATTCATCAATTGCTTAGAGTTAAACTAAAAAATAACATCCTGTATATGATTTTTTATAGATATCCCCAGCCATGCAGATATATTTACTTTATGTTTCAAAAATCTTACCGATACCTATTTCTTTTTCAAATTGATTTTCAAAAAGCTATAAGTCATTTACTCATATATGATGTTTATGCATACGAGCTTCTGCTGGGAGGAAACTACCCGTTCTACTAAATAGAAATTTTTGTTATGCTCCAAGTAAGCCTAAGTCTTTAAAAAAATAGAAAAAAAAGAAGATTTAACCCCAAAATATTTAAAAAATCTTGTTTTTTTGAACATGAAGAGATAAAGAAACCATAGCAATTGCCGGAAATACTAAGCCCACTAAAGGCACAAAAATAGCGGGTAAGTTGCTGATAATTGTCATAGAATGGTTACCTCGATTTAATATTTATACCCGTTATTTATTGGTATATTAACATTTTAACTTGTTATAAAGATATCTTATACTTCATATATAATTATACTAGTATAATTATACTTAACTGAGTATTGAATATATACAAGGAAATAGAAAATAGAAGAGTATAGTATGTATATATACTAAGATATTAATAAGGAATAAATAGAATAGGGAATAACACTACTAATATATAGAGAGATACTAATATATAATCTATTATAGTACGTATCTAATAAATGGAATGTAAATCAAAAGTGTAAATAAATGGGCTTATTCATCTTTCTATATGAAATAGATGTATGATAATCCACTTCTTTATTATTTTCTTTATTTTTATTATTGATTTGTTCTATTTATTCTAAATTTTTTCTAGTATATTAGAATTTTCTAATTTGAATTTAATATCGATAAAAAAAATACCCAAAATTCTTTCTACAATTCAATCTTATGTTACTAAAGAAAAATACATTCTTCAGACCTTTCTTTTCATTCCTATAAACTAAATAACTACTTGATTGCCCCCAAACAAATAATAAAATGTAGAATAAATTAAATGATTGAATTTATTATTAAATTAAGGCTTATAGGTTTCTACTTGAATTTTCATTTAAAGGAAAGAAAGCATGGAGCTGAAATAATTCACTCAAAACTCCTTTTAAAGGATTACGTGGTACGATTGGATCAAATAAACCCTTTTGGAATAAATATTCAGCAACTTGTGAACCCTCAGGGACTGTCTTATTCAATGTTTGTTCAATTACTCTTTTACCAGCAAATGCAATGTAGGTATCGGGTTCGGAAATAATGATATCCCCCAACATACCAAAACTAGCTGTCACCCCACCCGTAGTAGGAGATGTAAGGATTGCTACATAAAATAACTTTTTATTTGATTGATAATCATATAAAGCAGAAGATACTTTAGCCATTTGCATCAAGCTCAAACTTCCTTCTTGCATGCGTGCTCCTCCGGAAGCACACACTAGAATAAGAGGTAAAAATCGATTGTTAGCATACTCGATCAAACGTGTTATTTTCTCACC